AAGCACCAGACACCTTTCAAGAAAGAGCAAGGGCGGCCGGGAAAGAGAAATCGGATTAGCCTTTCATCGATCCCCGAAGAGAAACATTTTGTTGTTGAATCTGTGAGAAAAGCATAAGGATAGGTGAGGATAGATTCTGTAGATTCACTTTATCGAACGAATGAGAAGCTTAGCAATTCATCTCGGTTAAAGGATTCTACGGCGAGGGTTTAAGCGCATAAACTGCTTGGAGAAGGACTTCTGACAAGGCGGCTATCTTGATAGAAGCAATTCTCTTTTGAAACACTTTCATAGAAGTCTTCTTACAAAGCAAATAGCATTTCCTATTGATTTGTCCCCTGGACTGGTGGACCTATTCTGATTCTGAATTATCCGTCGCTACGCTGTTCCCAAGGACTAGCAAAATCGAAATAGCGAAATTCTTGGGTCATCTCAATGGGTTCAGAAACCACACGTTTCTCTGGATCATCATAGCGTACTTCCACATATCCACTCAGAGGAAGGTCTTTTCGTAATGGATGACCCTCGAAACCATAATCTGTTGATATACGGCGTAGATCCGGATGATTGATGAAAGAAACACCAAACATATCCCAAACTTCTCGCTCCCACCGGCCGGCTGATGGAAATAGACTTACTACCGGAGATATTCGTGTTACTTCGTCTGCACTGGTTTGTACACGAATGCGTGAGTTATACCGAGTACTCAGTAAATTATAGACCACTTCAAATCTTCGTTTTCGAGAGGGATGATCAACTCCGCAAATATCGATCGAAACTTGAACCCTTGTATAGGTATGCAATTTGAGAAAGCACAACAATTGAAATAGGTAGTCCGTATTGGTATCAGATCTATTCCCATGTTCCGATCTTTCCATTTTTTTGACCCATTTCTTGGGTAAAGTCTCCCAACTATATTTGAAAATGAATTGGTTATCCATAAAGATAAAGAAAGCTTTCTTGTAGTTCCGCTTCTTGCTCTTCAAATTCTGAAAGACTCGTCGGAAATTGCCGGTGCCGGTTGGTCCAACCAAGAAAAAAGAGATGGGAATTTTGGGCGTAAGATTCTTCTTCTTCTTACAATATTTTGAGTTAGATGAACAGATCACTCTCCTAAAAGCAGCAGTCTTCTTATATACGAAACCAAACATCCTTATAATACTACTAGGCCCCACCACACTGAATTATGAACTTTGCGCCTCCAGGAGGGTCAAGGCAGAGTGACTCTAAAGACCTAGCTCACCCTTCGACACTACAGAGGCGATGCCCCCCATTTTGATATTAATGGTCTCGCCCAGAAGCTCATAGCCCGATTCAAAGCCTGTGTGTTAAGCATACGCCACTCAATAAACAGCGGAGAGAAATAGTTTGCTATAGGCCGTTTGAAGGGGCGTAGCGGAGTGAAGTCAAAGTAAGATAGAGGAAGTTACAGATAAACATCCTTTTGCCTTTAGTGCTTGGTAGGAGCCGCCGAGGCATATGCTAGAATTAGAATCACGCGTAATGAAGCGCTTGTCTTACTTATCTAAAACATACAAAAACCCTGCTACAAATGGGCGGCATATGAACGAAACGAGACCCTTCGAAAGACGAGACTCAGATCGGGGATCAAAATTGCTTTACGTACTATTAATCTATTCATTTTCTGATTTGGAAGATTTTTTTTATTCTGCAGGTGCAGATTCGGCGTCGGCCTAGGCTTCTTTATACCTTGGATTTTGTACTATAGCCTATGCTTTAGGAACAGGCTCAGGCCCCATAGCTTCAAAAGTGGATCGGATCCTACATACTTTTCACACAGACAGACGCAAAATTGGACAGCTAACTAACAATCGATTCCCCCATAAACAAATAGTTATGAAACATTGGATTGGATGCCTTTTAAACAAGGAAAGTAAAGACAGCTAAGGTAAGGATTCCCCACATTGAAAGATATCTATTTCTTTCTTCTGTTCCCTTTGTCTAATAAGATGGGACTGCAGGAAAGTAAGTGGAAAGTAAGAACACAGTTGTTAGCTTATAGCGGGGAAGAAAGAACTAGCTCGACTGAAAGGAGAGGAAGAGTTTGACATCAACAGGAATTCCCTCTTCGGAGGTGAAAGTCGGGTCATAATTCACTTACTATAAGGAATTTTGACTAAAGGCTATCGTCCTTCTGTACTGTATGAATCAGGTGAAAACTCTATCATGGCTTCATGGATCTCCATTGCTTATTATTATGCTTTGTCTCGACGAGGAAACAAAAGCAAATCAAATGATGGAACTAGAAAAGTGATCCTGGAAGATTAGAGTAGCCTACCTATTAGTATAAACTAAATATGGAGAAGTGTGAAGTCAAAGCGAAAACTAAAAGAAAGTAGTTCGTCCACGAGAAATGCAAAGGAATCTTGGAAGAACCGGCACTTCAGCAAGTGCTCAAGCCCTCACTCCCTTGGCAGTGCCCCATGCTAGTAATGAACCTGTTCATAGATGAAATATGCTCAAAGCGATTTCCGGTATCGAAGGCTTCCCAGCCGCTACTAAGATGCGTTTTGCAGGACGAATGCAAATTATAGGACTCGGTGAAGACCAACCCGATAGGGCCAAATCTATCTTATTCTTTATAGGAAAGTCCGCTCAGTGGTAGCATGAAAGCGGATAACCAAGGTAGGGTAGGAAGACTTGGGTTGTTGACCAAGTCAATGTACACTTTCCTTAGTGGATGAAGAGATAACTCTTTCTACCCGTCAGAGATTTCTTCTCTTACGAGATTTTCTTTCATAGAATAACTCTTTCACTCGGCAAGTTCCGTTGGACCTCTCCTCTCCTTTGCTGTTCGAGTAAACAAGAAATGCTCGAGTTACTAAATACCTAACCCCTCTCTGATAAGGTAATAAACGAAAGAATCTCAAATTTATGAAAAATCTGGTTCGATGGCTGTTCTCCACAAACCACAAGGATATAGGGACTCTCTATTTCATTTTCGGTGCCATTGCTGGAGTGATGGGCACATGCTTCTCAGTACTGATTCGTATGGAATTAGCACGACCCGGCGATCAAATTCTTGGTGGGAATCATCAACTTTATAATGTTTTAATAACAGCTCATGCTTTTTTAATGATCTTTTTTATGGTTATGCCGGCGATGATAGGTGGATTTGGTAATTGGTTTGTTCCGATTCTGATAGGTGCACCTGACATGGCATTTCCACGATTAAATAATATTTCATTCTGGTTGTTGCCACCAAGTCTCTTGCTCCTATTAAGCTCAGCCTTAGTAGAAGTAGGTAGCGGCACTGGGTGGACGGTCTATCCGCCCTTAAGTGGTATTACCAGTCATTCTGGAGGAGCAGTTGATTTAGCAATTTTTAGTCTTCATCTATCTGGTGTTTCATCCATTTTAGGTTCTATCAATTTTATAACAACTATCTTCAACATGCGTGGACCTGGAATGACTATGCATAGATTACCCCTATTTGTGTGGTCCGTTCTAGTGACAGCATTCCTACTTTTATTATCACTCCCGGTACTGGCAGGGGCAATTACCATGTTATTAACCGATCGAAACTTTAATACAACCTTTTTTGATCCCGCTGGAGGGGGAGACCCAATTTTATACCAGCATCTCTTTTGGTTCTTCGGTCATCCAGAGGTGTATATTCTCATTCTGCCTGGATTCGGTATCATAAGTCATATCGTTTCGACTTTTTCGGGAAAACCGGTCTTCGGGTATCTAGGCATGGTTTATGCCATGATCAGTATTGGTGTCTTAGGATTTCTTGTTTGGGCTCATCATATGTTTACTGTGGGCTTAGACGTAGATACCCGTGCCTACTTCACCGCAGCTACCATGATCATAGCTGTCCCCACTGGAATCAAAATCTTTAGTTGGATCGCTACCATGTGGGGGGGTTCGATACAATACAAAACACCCATGTTATTTGCTGTAGGATTCATCTTTTTGTTCACCATAGGAGGACTCACTGGAATAGTCCTGGCAAATTCAGGGCTAGACATTGCTCTACATGATACTTATTATGTGGTTGCACATTTCCATTATGTACTTTCTATGGGAGCCGTTTTTGCTTTATTTGCAGGATTTTACTATTGGGTGGGTAAAATCTTTGGTCGGACATACCCTGAAACTTTAGGTCAAATCCATTTTTGGATCACTTTTTTCGGGGTGAATTTGACCTTCTTTCCTATGCATTTCTTAGGGCTTTCAGGTATGCCACGTCGTATTCCAGATTATCCGGATGCTTACGCTGGATGGAATGCCCTTTCCAGTTTTGGCTCTTATATATCCGTAGTTGGGATTTGTTGTTTCTTCGTGGTCGTAACAATCACTTTAAGCAGTGGAAATAACAAAAGATGTGCTCCGAGTCCTTGGGCTCTTGAACTGAATTCAACTACACTGGAATGGATGGTACAAAGTCCTCCTGCTTTTCATACTTTTGGAGAACTTCCAGCTATCAAGGAGACGAAAAGCTATGTGAAGTAAAAGAAGAAAAGGTCGCCGACTGCTACTAAGATAAGAACCTAACAGAACTTTGCGAAATTTCTGCATGGTTATCTTAAGGAGACTATTTTCATGGAGCTTTAGCAACTCTTTCTTTCCTTCGCAAGCAGTAGCTTGTAACACTAGGGGGCCCTAAACTTGAAACAAATGGGTCTTGTTTATATCCTAGTTTTCCTTTTCCACTGCATCGGTACCTGTGACCTCAAACCTTACTGGAAGAACTCTATGACTCGCATACGCTTTCCCACTGTAATGGAAAGGAATGCCTACCGCTCAACTCCGTTTCATGCTTGAGGAAAGAAAGATGATAGAAAAGGTTCAATATTAGCGAATTGCCTCTGACTACTCTTCCAAGGCTGGTAGAGCTATCGGATTCCCATTCACTTAGTCAACTTCTTTGATCACCCCTTCTGTGAGCTACATAATCGATTCTCTTTCTGAATGGAAAAGAGATTGGAATCGGTTTCGTTTAGCTTTCATTGTTGAGTGAAAAGGAAAGCATACAATCTTCATGGTGAAGGACCTCTACTGCCTCTACTAGTCCTTATGTATTAAGCACGCCCTTCCTTCTTGCTATGCTATGAAGAATCCCCAGCCGTCTTTGCTTTGGTCTGCGAATGCTACCTCTTCTACTGCCTTCTCAACGGGTAATGAACCAAAGGCAGTGTCTGAACAATCCGAGATTGCCTTCTCCTTTTTCACTACCCCTTTTCAGGCACTTGGTTTAGTAGGTGCCAACTTCATTTTCTACGAGTAAGCTTCCTAATCCTCATTCCTCAAAAGAAGGTCCTTTCTCCCGGTACTCGTTCTTCAAGCTATCCCTAGCATCCAAGCCTCTTTCTTTCTCTCCGAGTTGGTCTCCCAATCCAACGAGGAATCTCTCAATCCCTCGCTATCTTTTCGTTCCGAGTCGGCAAGAGCAATCAGAGTTTAGGAAAGCATTCCCATAGGATAGGAGGATTGGTTAGCTCATTAGACCTTTTGATTCTTTTATTATCTTTCTAGTGACTTTGAAAGAAGGGATTTTGTCTAGCTTAGAGTAAGCCGGGAACCAAAAAAGGATTTGAATCCGGAACGCTAAAGCCCTGAAGTTGAAAAAGGGAATGTAAATGCCAACATTGCATTCCAATTCCAAGTCGGTCGTCCCTACAAGACGAAATCATTTCTGCTTTGTTACGATTGATAAAAAGAGGAGCTCCTCAAGGCATTCAAAAGAAGACTCTTCTGGAGAAGTCTCATTAACTAGTTAGTTGATGAGGATTTGAAAGGTCAGAAAAAATCCTTTCACCAAGAGTCCTTCTTATCCCCTTCACGACCTGCAGATCCTCTAAAACATTCATCATATGATTATAGGAGCGTCATACCTGACTTCGGGGGTCGGAGTCGAAGTCAAGATCGTACCAGTCCGAACAACCCTTGGGTTTTGATATAATTAGAATCTAGTCCGCAGGTAGGCTTGTGCTCGGCTTATGATTTTGACTAGCAACCGCTATTAAAAGAATCTGCTCCGCCGTGTAGTCCAATCGGGATCTTTGACTCTTGGCTTATATATTCAAAGAAAATCCCAACCCTTCCATCGCATTGAGCCCCTGGGAGGACCTTCATTTTTACACATTCAAAGAAAAGCCGCCCCCCGAATCGAAGGACACCTTAAAGTACACGACAGTCTGGCTCTTTTTTCTTTCGCCTCGTCTTGATCAAAAGTAACGAATAAGAGTTCCACATTCTTACTTAAAGTCTATTTCATTTAGAGTTCGCGGAAAAGAGGCACTCGGGGATATTCACTGCCTGTCATCTTGTGTGGTATAGCCAAATTCCCTCTGTCTTCGAATTTGGAAGAGAGCCGTTTCCTTGATATAACCCGAATTAGCTTGCTTTTTGCCGACCTTCAATGCCTTCGATTAGAACTTTCGGGGAATCGAAAGTGTGGCGTAGGTCAAATGTTGCTTAACATCCTACGAACCTTCCTTCTCCACAGAGTCTACAATGATGAAGTGATCGGAAAGTTTCTGCTAGAATGACTGGGGCAGGGTTTACTGTATGTTCCACCTGGGCTTTTCAGGACAAATGGTAATGAATCAACTCTTGGCAATCCGCTTCTGTCAAAGTAAGCGGTGTGGGAAGACTAGCAATTGATTCAGTATTCGGTGGTACAGCTCTCGTAGCCGGTCTTGAATAACCAGTGTAGGCAATAACCGGTGTTTCTGTTCTTGTTATCGGAAGAAAAGTCTTAGTTGAATAACCGTTGTTGTTGCGTCTTAGAGTGTTTGCAAGGTAACTAGAAATATCTTAGCATAAGAGAAGACAGATCGGATCGTAGTCGGGCCCTAAATAAAAGTCGGGGAGACTTCGTAACTTTCTTCTTTAAAGTCAAAGCGGAAAACTTAGAAATCCGTTCATCCCTAAGTTCCGTCGCTACCTGGAGAGCTAACAGCAGCTGATGAAATGGAAAGTGCCAGGCTAAAGGCAAAGAGCATATTCCTGCGAACCTTCGCGGAGATTAGCCACAGTTGAACAGCTTCTTCAACAAGAAAGAAGAGAGAGCTCCCGTGAAAGCCTAAGCCTAGAGAGGAAGAAGCGAAGAGGTGAGGTTTGGATTTATTTGGATTGGTCTCTTAGGTTGTTCCTTCGGTCCTCTTCCTCTTTCTCGAATCAACCGTAGAGCTAGGATTGGAAAGAGGGGGAATTAGGCTGCTGGTAGGTGGGAGAATAGGCTTTTGCTCTTTTAGATTGAAAAGGAACCGACACGTAGTAGTCCGGTCCGTAAATTCCAGCCTTTAAGCCGCTGAAAGGCTCTTCAAGACCACATACGCTGGGGAAAATAATCAACATCATAGGCAAGATTGAAATGCAATCCATTCCACTTCAGTATCCTGACCTGAAGGTGATCACTGGAACGATGACACTGAGCGAGAAAACCCTTCCTTAGGGAAACCTAGCTTTCTCTAACAAACTTATTTCATAACTTTGATAGAGGAATCATTCGAAAGTTCGGATGGATGGAGCCTTAGCCTTTCACTAATAGACAGAAGTGACATAGTTGCTCTACGAAGAGCAGGCAATATTCTTTTCGGACTAAGCCCACTAGTTAAGATATGCACAGCTGCTAAAGCAACTGCCAATTCCCAGAAGAAAGAAGCCTAACCTATTATAGAGGCCCTCCACTCTGCTAGCTGTGCCCACTAGATTAATAAAGTAGAGTTCCGCCTGTCTTTTCTTTTGATGTAGGCTTCCACAGGTTCCACTCTCATCCTTTATTCTCCTGATACTGATACTGATAGTCTTCCTTGCCCTTCTTTCTGTGAGTGTAGCGTGGAAGTCTTTGATATTGTGGTCCCCATCCTTTTCTGTATCCGTTCAACTCATCCAATTTGATAATATACTCTTCTGCTCTGCGAGCCTTTCATTGAACTGGAAAAAGGATAGCTGGGATTGAATGGCGTCTAGTTCTTCTATGGCCTTTCTTATTCTTTTATCGACCTTAAACTTTTGAATTCAAGGCTTTTAGCGCAGCTTTGACAAATCGAAGCTTCTGGGCGGGTTCCCTTAAAAGGTTGCCAGGGAAATATTTTGAGGAGGTTTTCTTGCTGGGGTTTCGGCCGGGTTTACCTACTATTGGATTTGAACCAATGACTCTCGCCGTATGAAAGCGATACTCTAACCGCTGAGTCAAGTAGGTCAAGCTGAGTCAAGTCAGAGAAAATAGACCCCTAAAGGAGGACCTATTGAATAAGTCTCCAATCAATCGTAGGCGGGTGAGCGACTTCTTTTCTTTCTTTTTTGAGCTCTCACCTTTAGCCGATCTTATTCAATGGATTGTGACTTTCTCAGCTTTAGTTTTCTATCGAATTTCCATTTGGGCTCATTGGACTCTTCTATCTAAGCTTGAGCCCGAAGCGAGTGAAACTCGTCCTTCATTTCATACCTCAGTCCGGTGCCTATGAAAAAACCCATGACCCTTCGATTGAAAGAAAGATCTCCGCTCTCCTTCTTTCGAAGTTGTAAACTGGTCGAGTCAGCTTCGTTGCTATTAGTAGTCTCAAAGTCAATAAGGTATTCAATATCGACGAAATTCGATTAGGAATCTTTTTGGAAAAAGGCCCTTTCTAGAGGTTGTCAATTTACGAATTAGTGATCCAACTGGGCATCTTACATATGAATTCGTGCTCCAAGTATGGTAGTAACCCTGTCTCCATAAAATAAAGGAAGAAGAAGCCAAGACTAAGAGCTTGCTGTCAGCTTCTAGTCTCTATTCCTATCCGAGTCCCTTTTTCAGGGATAACCTACCTCTTCCGTGGTACCCACCTCCAAACAACTCCTAATTCCCCTAAGTCAATCTGTCAATCTCGAGACAATTCTCGCCTAACTCAGTGTACTTTCGGGAATTCGCCCGAGAGCACCTTCTACTGCATCCAGTACTGGATAGGATGACACCCAACATACCAGAAACGGATGATCTGATTCCATTCAATTGGCTTAGATTCAATAGCAGTTGATTTTGGGCAGGAATCCGCAGGTACTTTTTCTAAGTAAGAGATTTTTCATTTTTTGCAAACAAGTCTTTAGAATACCTTTTCCTTTGTACAGCTTTCCTTGCTCGAATATGAGGAAAGGAGAGATTGAAGTAGCTAAAGCTAAGGCTTTCTGCTATTCAACCTTGTAAGCAATGTAGAGTTCGTAAGGACTAGTAAGAAAGGAATGCCATTGATTCCGTTGGAGGACTGCGTTTTGCGCCCTTTCTTTATCTATTTTATCACTTTCATTCTGGAGGACATTTTCATTTCCATCCACCAGCTCTATCGCTTTAGATATTATCTACTATAAGAGTTGGAAAGCCTTGGCTAAGAAGAATTGAAGTTTTGCACATATCCGCGGGTTCTTCAATTTGCTTTCTCCCTCATAGAGGAAATAGGTATACTATATTCATCCGCTTATTGGGACTCCTTCGTTTGACCTATGCATTCTGTTATCATTTCCAGTTGGACAACCCATGTTTACAATTTGAGGAAGAAACGAACTCTTTCCATTTCATTTTTTTTTTAGGAAAGCAAGTCCCTTCACTTCTTTAGGGGCTTGGAGCAGATGAAGCCTTCTTCGGTCCGCTTTGGCTCCTGATCTTGAGCTTGCTGGCCTCAGACCTGGCTTCTTCTTATGATGTAGTTGTAGAGGAACCAGCCACTACACTAGAGATTTGAACATAAATGGACTTTCCCTGGGATTTATTTACTAAAGGGTAGTTCTTTGAGTCAGTGGATGTTACAACGCATCAATCAGATTCTGACCTGAAAAGAAATGTGATCCTCGAAGCAATGAAAGAGCATCAGTCCCATCGCCGACTTTGATTTGCCGCTCCACCCCTTAATCCCGTTCTTTGATTCAGATTTGGAAAGGGGAATTGCAACTGAAAGATTCGCTCATGCATTTCCTTCAGGCAGGAATAGTGAGTTAGTCAATGCCACACAACTCTTTGAATTTGCTGCAAGGACAGGGGCAAGGGAGTCGA